CAACTTAAAACTTGAGCTCCCGATGTGTATCAAGGGATAACTCAATCAAAATGACCATATCCTATTGTTTTTAGAATTCAGAGAAAAGAAATGAAAACTGCTTTCAACAACTCTGCTAGCTTTTACGCTAGTAGCATCTATAGCTTCTATGATGAGGAGGAATAATCGATATATTTCTTATTTTCCAATTATTGATTTGCCAAACAATTCTCTGGTTCTTCATCATAATAGGATACTTACTTTTTGAAGACTTTTTTATTTTACAAAAGTTTGCGGATTACCCGTAATAAAACAGGTAGGTAGCCATACCTATTTATGCTTTGGTAATTTTGTATCTGCCCCGAAATAAACCATCCAACTTTCTCTATATATTGAATATAGCAGGTTGGTGGCTCTTTTTAAGAACATATTTTAGTCTTAAGTAGAAACCCCTTATTAAGGGGCTCATTCCTCCAATATGCAGGGGAACATATTCTACTTAACAAGAAACATATTTTAAAAAAAGGAAATCCAAGATATCTACAATTAACTAAAACAATCTGATCAAAGAGAGAAAAAAAGCTATTTTCTTTAAAAGAATGGCAATTATCGAACCTCAATTGTGAAAGAAAGAAATGGGGATGCGCGATCTTTATATTTAAGATAATAATTACAAATAATTTTCTTTCACCAAAGACTACGTCAGATTCATTTGGGAATCAGACGATGAAGATAGATATCGAGAGTTCAATCAATTTATTGAAGGAATGGCTCCCTTATTGGGGAGACTCGTTCTTTCAATTGAGTTATTTCCAAAAAGAATCTTATTTGAGTTCCAAAAAGTTGCCATTATTATGAAGAATTTTTTTCTTATTTTGATCAAAAAGTAGCTTCCCATCAAAAAAAAGTGAGATAGAATTCTTTGAATTAATATTTCAATATATTTATTTATTGAGATTTTCGTTTTTGGACAAAAAATATTGGTGCGGAGACGGGATTTGAACCCGTGACCCCAAGGTTATGAGCCTTGTGAGCTGCCAAACTGCTCTACTCCGCCTGGCCCTACGCTTTCTCCTCTTATTTCTGAGTAGGAGAGAGGAAGCAAGCATGCTGGATCTTCATCTTAACCCATCCTATCATTTAATAGGATTCTATCGCTAAACCGCAACTCTTGATATGAGATTCTTAGTTATATTCATTATATATTGCTTTTGTTTTCTACTGAATTAGAATAGTTCACTAATTCATCGGAGACGGGAGCGGATTTCTCCCTTTTGCTCCTCAGCCTACGGGGTATTAGCAACCGTTTCCAGTTGTTGTTCCCCTCCCAAGGGCAGGTTCTTGCGCATTACTCACCCGTCCGACTTGCATGTGTTAAGCACGCCGCCAGCGTTCATCCTGAGCCAGGATCAAACTCTCCATGAGATTCCTAGTTACATTACTTATAGCTTCCTTATATTATATCTAGCTTCCGTATATCTTAGGACTCATCCTATGGCAAAGATATACTTCTTTTCTCCCAATATATAACGTATATTAATTCTTTCAATACGTCATATACGTCATGAAAAAACTGGATGATGTATTGAGGATACAAAAATATTATAGGCATTTCTACCCTATGATGAATACCCCACAAGCCTCTTATTCATTCTCGTTCAACCACGACGGGGAGTCAGTCCAAATAGAAAAACTCTCATTGGGTTTAGGGATAATCAGGCTCGAACTGATGACTTTCACCACGTCAAGGTGGCACTCTCCCGCTGAGTTATATCCCTTCCTCGCCCCATCAAGATATAGAATTCACTAATCCTAAGGCAAAGGGCGACGAAACTCAAAGCCACTATTCCTGAACAACTTGGAGCTAGGCCTTCTTTTCGCACGATTATCTATAGTTCCATAATGGAAAAAAGAAGAATTCCATTGTCAACTGCTTTTATCGGAAATAGGGGAAATAGGATTGACTAGGGATTCGAGACATAGCATATACTATACATCAAATCCATATTTGAGTCGGCTCAATCCTTTTAGGAAAAGATTAAGCCGAATTAAATTGCAATCAATTAGTAGAACTTACTTAATTATGCACACTTTGATCTTTCTATTTCCCTGTATCTAGTTTATCTACCGGCTCAAATTCAAATTTGATTTCTTTCCATACTTCACAAGCAGCAGCTAGTTCAATACTCCATTTTGCTGCTTTACGAATAATGTCATTGCCCTCACGAGCAAGGTCACGTCCTTCATTACGAGCTTGTACACATGCTTCTAAAGCCACCCTATTAGCTACTGCACCTGGTGCATTTCCCCAAGGGTGTCCTAAAGTTCCTCCACCAAACTGGAGCACGGAATCATCTCCAAAGATTTCGGTCAAAGCAGGCATATGCCAAACATGAATACCCCCTGAAGCCACGGGTATAACACCTGGCATAGAAACCCAATCTTGAGTGAAAAAGATACCACGACTGCGATCTTTTTCAATAAAATCATCACGTAATAAATCAACAAAACCTAACGTCAT